ATTCTTTTCCGAATGCTGTAGAAAGTTCTTTTTATAGTTATTGGAATTCTAGTTATCCGAATAATGTATCTAAGGGTGAGGATCCACACTGTGATCATTACATGTATGATACTAAATATAGTTGGAGTAATCATATTAATAGTTGCATTGACAGTTATCTTCGTTCTCAAATCCATATTGATAGTTCCATTTTAAGTGATAATGATAGTGACAGTTACATTTCTAGTTACATTTGTGGTGAAAGTGGAACTAGTAGTGAAAACAAGAATGCCAGTATAATAACTAGCACGAATGGTAGTGATTTAACTTCAAGTTCTGGTAGTGATTTAACTTCAAGTTCTAATGATCTCGAGGTAACTCAAAAATACAGGCATTTGTGGGTTCAATGCGAAAATTGTTATGGATTAAATTATAAGAAATTTTTTAAGCCAAAAATGTATATTTGTGAACAATGTGGATATCATTTGAAAATGAGTAGTTCAGATAGAATCGAGCTTTCGATTGATGCAGGTACTTGGGATCCTTTGGATGAAGACATGGTCTCTCTTGATCCCATTGAATTTCATTCAGAGGAGGAACCTTATAAAGAGCGCATTGATTCTTATCAAAGAAAGACAGGATTAACTGAGGCTGTTCAAACAGGCACAGGTCAACTAAACGGTATTCCTATAGCAATTGGGGTTATGGATTTTCAGTTTATGGGGGGTAGTATGGGATCCGTAGTAGGCGAGAAAATCACCCGGTTGGTCGAGTATGCTACCAATAAATTTCTACCTCTTATTCTAGTATGTGCTTCCGGAGGCGCACGGATGCAAGAAGGAAGTTTGAGTTTGATGCAAATGGCTAAAATATCTTCGGCTTTATATGATTATCAATCAAATAAAAAGTTATTCTATATATCAATCCTTACATCTCCTACTACTGGTGGGGTGACGGCTAGTTTTGGTATGTTGGGGGATATCATTATTGCTGAACCCAATGCCTACATTGCATTTGCGGGTAAACGGGTAATTGAACAAACATTGAATAAGACAGTACCTGAAGGTTCACAAGCGGCTGAATATTTATTCCATAAGGGCTTATTCGATACAATCGTACCACGTAATCTTTTAAAAGGCGTTCTGAATGAGTTATTTCAGCTCCACGCTTTCTTTCCTTCGAATAAAAATGGAATCAAGTAGACCTTTAAGGTCAATTATTTTTTTGTGGCGAACAAGCTGTTAGTTTATCAGACATATATTCCATGTAGAAAAATTAAATTAATTAAGTACATTTTTTTAGTTCTACATTCCTTGCACTTATTATATACTCATTTATAGTATAATTATATACGACTTAAAATTAATAACGAATTTTAAAATAGATTTTTAAATATATAATATTAAGAATAACAGGTACAAATATTAAACCGAGGTACCCATTCTATGACAACTCTCAACTTACCATCTATTTTTGTGCCTTTAGTGGGTCTAGTATTTCCGGCAATTGCAATGGCTTCTTTATCTCTTCATGTTCAAAGAAACAAGATTTTTTAAACCCGATGCGACCCAATCTCAGCCATTTTTTTCAAGACGTAGATTAGACATGGATCATAAAATGGATATCCATTTAGTAGAATATCGTATAAGATGTGCCTTCTTCCGAACATGAATTAAATGTAAATGAAAGAGCTCTTATGCATGTGGACTATGTTATATGTTTAAAATAATTATAGCTATTTAAAAATAGATCAGGATCCGCAGATCTCTGAAATGTAAAGTCAATGAAATGCATGTCACTATCTCTATCTATAGGAGATCATATAAAGGGGATACTAGTATTTTACATCTAGCCAATTCGATGAATTATGCCTAAAGGTTCCCATCAGAATAGTGCTAGTTGATGAGAGTTACTTCGAAAAAAAGAGTAAAGTAAAATTTTTGGGGGGTTATTCTCTCAATTTCAATAAAATGCAACCGGATCTAGTATGAGTTGGCGATCAGAACATATATGGATAGAACTTATAACGGGGTCTCGAAAAACAAGTAATTTCTGCTGGGCCTTTATCCTTTTTTTAGGTTCATTAGGATTCTTGTTGGTTGGAACGTCCAGTTATCTTGGTAGGAATTTGATATCTTTATTTCCGTCTCAACAAATCATTTTTTTTCCACAAGGGCTCGTCATGTCTTTCTATGGCATCGCAGGTCTCTTTATTAGTTCCTATTTGTGGTGCACAATCTCCTGGAATGTAGGTAGTGGTTATGATCGATTCGATAGAAAGGAAGGAATTGTGTGTATTTTTCGTTGGGGATTTCCTGGAAAAAATCGTCGCATCTTCCTTCGATTCCTTATGAAAGATGTTCAGTCCATTAGAATAGAAGTTAAAGAGGGTATTTATGCCCGGCGTGTCCTTTATATGGACATCCGAGGCCAGGGAGCTATTCCCTTGACTCGTACTGATGAGAATTTAACTCCACGAGAAATTGAACAAAAAGCTGCGGAATTAGCCTATTTCTTGCGTGTACCGATTGAAGTATTTTGAAATGAACTGAAAATTATTTCTCATCAGGAGGTCAAAAAAAAAAATAATAATAGCGGCATCTCCTATATCACACTATCCCATTTCGGGATTAGGTCCAATTTTTTTTTATTTCTTCATTCGAATTTGCGACGGACTCTTATTCTATTTGGATATTCTTTATATATTCAAGGACTAACCATAACCAATACATCACAAATAAAAAACAGTGAATAGATTCAAAGGAAAGATACCTTGTAATAGAACTCATTGCTTGATAGAAATATTGGATCGCATAGAGTTTACAAACGAGGTGGGTTCATTAAGAATTCACAGATGAAAAAAATGGAAAAAAAGAAAGCATTCATTCCCCTTCTATATCTTGCATCTATAGTATTTTTGCCTGGGTGTATCTCTCTTTTATTTCATAAAAGTCTAGAATCCTGGGTTACTAATTGGTGGAATACTAGGCAACCCGAAACTTTCTTTAATATCATTCAAGAAAATAGTATTCTAGAACAATTCATAGAATTTGAGGAACTCTTCCTGTTGAACGAAATGATAAAGGAATATCCGGAGCCACATCTACAAAAGCTTAGTATAGGAATACACAAAGAAACAATCCAATTGATCAAGATGCACAATGAAGATCGTATCCATATGATTTTACACTTCTCGACAAATATAATATGTTTCATTATTCTAAGCGGTTATTCTATTCTGGGTAATGAAGAACTTGTTATTCTTAACTCTTGGGTTCAGGAATTCTTATATAACGTAAGCGACACGATCAAAGCTTTTTGTATTCTTTTATTAACGGATTTGTGTATTGGATTCCATTCGCCCCATGGTTGGGAACTAATGCTTAGCTCTATCTACAAAGATTTTGGATTTGCTCATAACGATCAAATTATATCTGGTCTTGTTTCCACTTTTCCAGTCATTTTAGATACAATTTTCAAATATTGGATCTTCCATTATTTAAATCGTGTATCTCCATCACTTGTAGTGATTTATCATTCAATGAATGACTGAAAAATGATCCACTGATATTAATTATTAATCCGATTATAATGTTTGTTACTTTGTACATAAAGAAGTACATAAAGAAAGCGTTCAAAAAAGTACTTACTCTTTCTATTTCTCCAGAGGATTTCTCTTATATTTGAGTAAACTTATTTCCGTACATAGCAGAATCGTGGATAGGGAACTATACTAGCAACCTACCTAATTTATTGTAGAAATTTTGGGCTCAATGATTGGACCATGCAAACTAGAAATACCTTTTCTTGGACAAAGGAACAGATTACTCGATTCATTTCCGTATCGCTCATGATATATATAATAACTCGGACATACATTTCAAATGCATATCCCATTTTTGCACAACAGGGTTATGAAAATCCAAGAGAAGCGACTGGGCGTATTGTATGTGCCAATTGCCATTTAGCTAATAAGCCCGTGGATATTGAGGTTCCCCAAACGGTACTCCCCGATACTGTATTTGAAGCAGTTGTTCGAATTCCGTATGATATGCAACTAAAACAAGTTCTTGCTAATGGTAAAAAGGGGGGTTTGAATGTGGGGGCTGTTCTTATTTTACCCGAGGGATTTGAATTAGCTCCTCCCGACCGTATTTCTCCCGAGATGAAAGAAAGGATAGGCAATCTGTCTTTTCAGAGCTATCGCCCCACAAAAAAAAATATTATTGTGATAGGTCCTGTTCCTGGTCAGAAATATAGTGAAATAACCTTTCCTATTCTTTCTCCCGACCCCGCTAGTAAAAAGGATGTTCACTTCTTAAAATATCCCATATATGTAGGCGGGAACAGGGGACGGGGACAGATTTATCCCGACGGAAGCAAGAGTAATAATACAGTTTATAATGCTACAGCAGCAGGTATAGTAAACAAAATTATACGAAAAGAAAAGGGGGGATACGAAATAACCATAGTGGATCCATCGGATGGACGTCAAGTGGTTGATATTATCCCTCCGGGGCCAGAACTTCTTGTTTCAGAGGGTGAATCTATCAAACTTGATCAACCATTAACAAGTAATCCTAATGTGGGTGGATTTAGTCAGGGAGATGCAGAAATAGTACTTCAAGACCCATTACGTGTCCAAGGACTTTTGTTCTTCTTGGCATCTGTTATTTTGGCACAAATCTTTTTGGTTCTTAAAAAGAAACAGTTTGAGAAGGTTCAATTATCTGAAATGAATTTCTAGATCCGAAAATTTTTCAACATCAAGTTAGTAAAAAGAACCGTATTTTTTTCGGGGCATTATTAGTCTTCCTAGTCTTGGACACAAGAAAGGGATGTAGAAAATTCCCCTTCTTGTGTCCAAATAATAATGAGTCTTCATACCAGTTTCTCAAAGATTCCTATCCTTAGTTTCTATTTTTTCAGGTTTCTCATAATTTTTTTGGTACTTAGTACTTTATGTATAATGTATAATTATAATAAAGTAGTGGGCAAACAAAAAAGAGAGGTCATTTTAG